ATTCTTCCTCGAATTTTTCATTGAAAGGTAAAGGCTTAAATCCTTTTTACGAGATAAAGTTTTTGTTTTGATCGGAATGGGTTATTAATCAAACCGAGGGACCCCTTAACTGTTAAGGGATTAACAGAACGAATCACACTTTTACCACTAAACTATACCCGCTACAATCCGATTATTGTATATAAATCGACTTTTTGTCGAACAAGAAACTTGGTCGTAATCAAAAGTATAGGATCAAAAAAGAATCATGCAAATTAGAGCGTTAACCCGAGGACTTAAGAGATTAGGAAAAGAGAACTCATTTAAATAACTAAATACCAAGTCTTTTGCTGGAGTTTTTTGACGGATATGGGTTGACAAAACTATTTAAGCCGTAACATAAAAATGCATTGTTCAAAAATTCATAGTTCATTTGTTTTCTTATCTTATTTTTTTTATTTACATTTGTTTACTTTAACTGATTTTTTACTGAAAAAAAAAAAGTAAATAAAAGATAAAGCTAAGAAATTAAGATAGGAACTGACATTTTGATTATATATCAAAATAGCAAAGGAACCGAAATAGTCCTTATTATGATTGTTTCAATATCAATAATAAGAATTTGTGTTTTCAAATTCAAATTAAATAAATCATTTTAATTTGATTCCTTGGAACAAAAGAGGCCCGGCCCAGCTAGGTACTGACCAGGCCAAGCCGTGTAAAGAAAAGGTTTCTTTGGACAAAATCAAAGAGGGATCCTTTGTATTTTATTTATTATTATTTAGTTTTAAATATCATATTAGTTGAAAAACTATAAATAAACTAAAGAAAAAGAAAGGGGCCTTTTTCAAGCCCTAATTTTGCTTATGTAACATAATAATTATCCTTTTTCAATTGGGGGAAAGATGGCTGAGTGGACTAAAGCGTCGGATTGCTAATCCGTTGTACGAGTTTTTCGTACCGAGGGTTCGAATCCCTCTCTTTCCGTTTTCGTCGATAACTTTTTGTTTCCTTTCAAATTTTTCGTGAGTTAGTTCTTTATTTAAGTTTTTTTAGTTATTTTATATTATAATAGTTAAAATTATATAGTTAAAAATGTGAAGTAGCTAAAATCCTACTAAGAACATTTCAGAACATTTCAAAATCGAGTAAAAAAAAACCTTATTTATTTTTATTCTTCACGTCCAGGATTACGTCCCGGATCATTAGATAGAAATCCGAAGATGAATAGAGAGACAAAGAATATTACTATCGTGTAAACAAATAGTTTTAGAGTAAGCATTACACAATCTCCAAGAATTATTTTTTTAGGAAAAAAGAGAATAGATTCTCTATTTGTATATTTGTATTTTATACCGCATATTCTAGTATGTATGTTTCTATTTTTATTTTGACACCAATAAATAAACTAAAGTTCTTTTGATTTGAGATGAGAAATAGAAAAGAATTTTCAAAAAATTCATTTATAATATTTTTTTTTTTCATATAAATAAAGTGTATTTTTTCATTACCAAAAATATTCTTTCATACCCCAAATTGTGTAAGACTCCAAGAGGTTTTGCAATGGAAAAAGTCAGAATAAGGAAGTGAAAAGTGGTGATCCCGATTTATTATGGTTATACCAGAATTTCAATATTTGACTCGAGGTTTCACAGATACTTTAAGACTTATCTGATCTTATCAATTGGTAAATTTTTTTTTTTTTCGAATAAATCAGCAATTTGTCTAGGACAGTATTAAAAATCTCATCGAAAACTTACAGCAGCTTGCCAAACAAAAGCTAAGAGAAAAAATAGCACAGGTATTACTGGCATAACATCTACGATTGGATTGAAAAAAGCATAGGCCTCAGGCAATTTGGCGACGAAAAAACTACTTGAATAAAGGACAGAATTAAGACAGATACAGATCAAACTAAATATATTAAGCATAAAAACCATTTTGTTCTTGAGGATAATTGTATTTATTTTGATTGAGTTATTAATAAGTTGAGTTATTGATAGAAGGGAAAATTAATAAAAATAAATTAGATAGACCAAAAGAACTTCTTTGATTTGAACTCGTCCAATCAAAACTCCTTCAACTTCAACTCTCAAATCAAAAGTGAATAGAATAAATCATACTTTCATACAATATCTTAATTGAATTAGATGTAATGATCAATAAATTCATCAGTTTAATTCTATATCTACACATAGCACAATTCTATCAAGAATCTAATTTATTTTATAGATATTTAAGATATTTAGACTGAAGTTGACGAACAACCAATAACAATATTAGTGTTTCTTAGTGTCAAGTATAAATGTAAATGGGGCGTGGCCAAGTGGTAAGGCAACGGGTTTTGGTCCCGTTATTCGGAGGTTCGAATCCTTCCGTCCCAGAGCATATCCGTCCACATATCCAAAACAGTATGATAATATCATATACTTAACCCATATGAATCATAGAATATTTGATATATATAATATATATATATTATATCAGAATAAAGGTTACTTTTTTGAAGCTATAAAATTGAAAAAAAAAAAAAATTGAATTCTTATTCTTAATGAGTCTTCTCTGAATCATATCTTTTTCACAAATTGAATCGAATTCAAATAACACGCAGATGTAATAGAATCTATTTGTGATCTATAAATATTAAATATAGAATAGCTAGAATTTCTTTCAGTAACAATAGTTTAGTCTATCTGATACATACATAGATTCCATAGTTTTTTATTTCGATTCTTTTTTTTTTCAATCAGTATGAAAAAAAAATAAAATATATAGCAACCTAAATCTTCTTTTACATCATTCTTTATCCACTATTTCATTAAAAAAAGAAATTGGATTTTTTTAATCATTGATGATTTAATACAAATCTGGATTTATCTTTCTCGTATGATGATAAAATGCAATGTGGTCTTACTATAAACTATAAAATCTTATTCAAATAATGATATGGAGGTCAGAAAATTTTCAATCAATTAGATTAAATTGATGATTTCTTAGGAGTTCTTAGTACTCGAAGAAGTGTGAAATTGGTGAATTTATCCTATCAGGTTACTTGAAGATCCAGATTCAAAGAGAACTTATTTATTTGTTTGAATTTTATTCGTGTTATTTTTATTTATAATTAGTATTTATAATATTTTAAAATATTATAGATTTATATATTTTAATATTTATAAATATATGTTTCTGGGGTTAATGCTTAGACTTCTTCAGAAACTCTATTTCATATAGAAGGAAAAAAAAATAAAGTATAGATTACTAGGTATTGATCGAACCAATGACTATTCATAATTCCATAATGGAATTAATTACATACTGGTTCCAAACTAAAGGAATGTTATGGTAAAACTTCGTTTAAAACGATGTGGTAGAAGGCAACGTGCGACTTGAAGGATACGATCCACTGTGGATTCTTACATCCACCACTTTATTATATTAGGAATGAAAGTGCTTTTGGCTCGACATCGTTTGTTCTGTTCACTAGAACTCTCATTTTTTTTTGGGGGGGGTTGTAATATAAACCGTATCATACATGATGGAGCTCGAGCAGAACGTATTGATTCGTTTTTCGGAGGCAAGAATCGAGGGTTAGTATCAATTAATAAATTGAGACAACTTTGTAAGTCTATTTTTGATATAGAAATCTAAAGGATCAAATTCAAGTAAGTTTCAAATTCAAAAGTAAAATCTTTTGGAATTGGTAAAATCCTTTCGCTCAAATCAAAAGTGTATTACACAAGAATCAACCATTCATATGATTGTTTGATAGAAAGAAATCACAAAAAATGGTGTGTTGCTGCCATTTTGAAACGATTAACTATCACCGAAGTAATATCTAAACCTAATGATTCAAGGCAAAGATAAAGGATCCTAGAACAAGGAAATACCGTTTTCAATTGTCTTAACAACTAGAACTAGATTAAATCAAAATAGATTCGAAAGGAGACAGATAAAAAAGGGATTAGAGACCGCTCAATAATCAATAAATGAAATACTTAATACTTAAAAGGTTTTCTTTGCGAGTTATACAACTTGAGTTATGAGAGTGCAAATTACAAATATGAAAATCCTTTTTTGTTGGGGAAAGAGTAAGAAACAAGTATTTAAATCATATAATAAAGAAAGAGAATTTTTGGTCTAATTGATTTGATGATTTTATGGATCTATTTGCCATTCTAATTTTGTATATAAACATAACTTGAATTTTCTTGAGCCGTACGAGGAGAAAACTTCTTATACGTTTCTCGGGGGGGTTTCTCTACATCTATCCCAATGAGCCATTTATCGAATCGTTGCAATTGATGTTCGATCCCGAAGAGAAGGAAGAGCTCTTCGGAAAGTGGGTTTTTATGATCCGATAAAGAATCAAACTTATTTAAACGTTCCTGTTATTCTATATTTTCTTGAAAAAGGCGCTCAGCCTACAGGAACTGTTTATGATATTTCAAAGAAGGCGGGGGTTTTTATAGAACTTCGCCTTAATCACCAAACAAAATTAAATTAATGAAATATAAATATATATAAATTAAAGAAGGTAAGGTGTGGATGATTTGTATAGATTTTTGTATAATCTTTTCAATTTATATCATATTTAATTTATTTTTTCTACTTATAGAATGTCGTCTTTTATAACGATAAAAATCTATTTTATTGGTTTTATTGATGTAATAGATGAGAAAAATATCGAGAGAATAAACAATTTGGTCTTAAATTTTTGATATTATTGTCATGTCAATGGGTGTTTTTTATTTTTCATTGGAATTCGATGAACAAATAAAAAAGCAAAGGGTTAAGCTTGCTTTTTTTACTTTGTACTTAATATTAATACTTATATTGATTGATATTAATTGAATAAACCTGGGATTTTTATACTTCTTTTTTAATTTATTCGTCCGCCTACACTCTTTTGTATATATGTCAATTATATATCTAGTGCCGATCCAACATAAATTCTTAGTTCTTGGTTTTCATTTTAATAAATTGAAAAATTTAATTAAAATGAAAATTGAAATAATAATCTC